TTTGTACTTTATTAAAAAAAGTACTTTTTATAACATAGGCAGTTTTGATCTGAAATCTCAATGTATTTTAGGGGATAGGCTCATATTCCGCAGTATAAAAATTTTTCAAAAATCCTCATTTTTTCTCATTTTTTTGCATTTTTTTGCATTTTTTTGCACAAAAAATTTTTGAAAAAAGGGGCTAAAATCGTTGATAATTTCTTATTGCCTAGATGATTTTTCTAATCTAAAGAAGAGACTCGCTACCCAGACTGATTTTAAATTTTTGATATTGTATATAAATGTTTAATAGCATTATAGATAAATAAGATAAAATTGATCTATACAATATTTATGAATATGAGGAAATATTTAAACACAAATTTAAATATATCGACTACGGATGATATTTGGAATACAATTTTAACTGAATCAATAAGACACTTTACTATATCAACCCAGGCTTGATTTTACTACATATTATATGAATACATTCAAAGCAGCTTAAGAAAGGGGGGGGGAGTAGAGAAAACTTTCTTTGATTTTTATTGTTTAATTAAATATTTATATATAAAGATTTAATACACATTATAGCGTTCTAATGGGTATATATTGTTTATAAATCATTTATATTATAAATATACAAATCGTTCTTAATATATTAGATATAAATAATTTCTTATAATAAATATATAATTCATTATTAAATATAAGATAATATAAATTATTATTTAAATATATCCTTTATATAGTAATAAAAAATAATGAAAAAAAAAAAAAAACTTCCTTTAATATTAATATATTAAATTATTATATAATATAAAATATATTCTTAGAAAACTTATTATTTAATAACTAACTCATTAAATACAATAATCATATTATTTTTATTAAGGGCGCGCGCGATGGGATTTCCAATCTAAGCATTGATTCGGAGGAGTTTGAATTAGTTTTAGAAAAAATTTTGTTTATTTTAGTATTTATTTTTTATGTAGAATTTTTATTAGAGCGTTTTTTTTGTAAGTGTTATTAAAAATGTTATAAAAATCAATTTTTTTAATAAAATGAAAAAACTCAAGAAAAAGACGTTTTTTGGAGGGTTTGAATTTTGGATGTCGTAAAATTACATGTTTTGAAAAATTTAATTTGAATGAAAATTCAAATCTATTTTTGGGTAGATTTTTGGGTATTTAAATTTTCATTTAAAGTATAATTTTTAGTGAAAAAAACTAAATTTTGAATATCTAGATTTATTTTTTGGGTGAGTATTTTTAGACGTAGATTTTCATTTAAAATTTAATTTATTATGGTGTAGTTAGCTTTCCTATACTAAAATTTTCATTTGGGGAAGATTTTAGATTCATATAGCAGAGTTAATTTAAGATATTTAGATTTATTTGATTGGGCAGGTATCTCTAAGTACATAGGAATTTTCATTTTAAATTCAATTTTCTATAGCGCAGTTAGCTTTTTTTTTTTAGATTTGAATTTTCATTTGGGGAAGATTTTAGATTCATATAGCAGAGTTAATTTAAGATATTTAGATTTATTTGATTGGGCAGGTATCTCTAAGTACATAGGAGTTTTCATTTTAAATTCAATTTTCTATAGCGCAGCTAGCTTTTTTTTTAGATTTGAATTTTCATTTGGGGAAGATTTTAGATTCATATAGCAGAGTTAATTTAAGATATTTAGATTTATTTGATTGGGCAGGTATCTTTAAGTACATAGGAGTTTTTATTTTAAATTCAATTTTCTATAGTGCAGCTAGCTTTTTTTAGATTTGAATTTTCATTAAATATTTTTATTTAGGTGGAATGTATATCCTTGTTCATTGAATAGTCTATAGATACTATTTAGATTTATATTTATATATCAATAAATCATGTTATAAATTGCGTTAATTTTTATAGAGTTTTTTAACTCTTTTCTATTATAATATTTAGATTTACATGAAAATTTTAGTATAAAAAAAGTATTGATTTAGATAGTTTATATTATTATTAGTATTCTCAGTAAATAATTTTGATATTTTAAGAAATTAAGACTCATTTAAAATATTTAGTATTTACTAAATTTGTGCCAGCAGTAGCGGTTAAACAAGTGATGCTATAATAGATATTTTGGTTTAATAATTAATAGATTTATTATGAATTAATTATTAATTTTATTAGGTGAAATTTTGAAATTATAATGGATTTATGTATAGTTTATGAGGTTAATAAATTTAAGTACTAGACTAGGATTAGATACCCTATTATTTTGATTGTAAAAAATTATTTCCAAGTTAGTAATAGTTATATTCTCGAAAATTAAGAAAGTTGGCAGTATTTTAGTCCATTCAGAGGAATCTGTCCTATAATCGATAATCCACGATTTTATATACTTATTTTATATAAGTTTGTATATCGTCGTCAATTAAACTCTTTTAAAGAATTTAGTGTTTAATATTTTTTTTAGAAATTAAATCAGATCAAGGTATAGCTTATAGATAAGAAGAGATGGGTTACAATAAATTTATTTATTATGGAATAAAAATTGAAATTTTTTTATGAAAGTGGATTTGATAGTAATTTTATTTAAATTAATAATATGATTTAGGCTCTAAAATATGTACATATTGCCCGTCGCTTCCATTCTAAAGTGGAATAAGTCGTAACAAAGTAGAGGTACTGGAAAGTGTTTCTAGAATGGCAAATTAGAGCTTGAATTAAGCATTTTAGTTACATTAAAAAGATTATTATTAATATAGTATAATTTGAATTTTTTTTATTATTAATTTTTTATATTAAAGAATTATTTAAAATAAGTATATTTTATTTTTAGTATAAAATTAGAATCAATAAATTTTATGATAGCTAAATAGTACTGTGAAGGAAATAATAAAAATAAGTAACAGAAAAATTTATTTTTTGTACCTTGTGTATCAGGGTTTATTAAATTAATATTAAGTATTTAGTATTCTCGAATTAATAAGAGCTATTTCTATATATTTTATTTTGTAGCATAAAAAATATAAATATAGTAATAGAGGTGAAATGCTATTCGATTATTAATATATCTAGTTTCTAAAGAAAAAAATTTAATTTTTTTATTAATTTAGTATAGAATTTTATTATTAATTTTATATTATTAATAGGCTATATTTTAGGGGATAAGCTTTAAAATATATTATTTTAAATTTATAGTGTATTTTAATAAAAGTAGGATTAATAGTTTTCATCTTTAAAAATGTATTATTACTAATTTAATAAAAAATATAATTTATATAGATTTGAAATTTTTTATTTAGATATAAATTTTAATTATAAAAATTTATTAATAATGATAAAATTAGTAAAAAATTAATTGTTTATATTTTATAGATAGTTAGGTTAAGCAAAGGAACTCGGCAAATATATTTTTCACCTGTTTATTAAAAACATGGCCTTTTGATTATAATTTAAGGTCTAACCTGCCCAATGAATTTTTAAATGGCYGCGGTACTTTGACCGTGCAAAGGTAGCATAATCATTAGTTTCTTAATTAGAAGCTGGAATGAAAGGTTGAATGAGAAAATAACTGTCTCTGTTTAAATTAAATTTGAATTTTATCTTTAAGTAAAAAAGCTTAAATAATTATAGAAGACGAGAAGACCCTATAGAGTTTTACTGATTTAGAATTGTGGATTATTGGCATCTCATTTCTTTAGAATAATAAATTAGTTTAATTGGGGTGATTGAAAAATTTGAAAAACTTTTTTTTTATTTTTACATTGATTTATGATTAATTGATCCTTTTTATATTAAAGATTATAAGAAAAAATTACCTTAGGGATAACAGCGTAATTTTTTTAGAGAGTTCTTATCGAAAAAAAAGATTGCGACCTCGATGTTGGATTAAAATTAAATTTTGGTGTAGAAGCTAGAGTATTTAGGTCTGTTCGACCTTTAAAATTTTACATGATCTGAGTTTAAACCGGTGTGAGCCAGGTTGGTTTCTATCTCTATATAAATAAAATATTTTAGTACGAAAGGACCAAGTATTTGATTATTAATTTATTAATAAGAATAATTTTGTTATTTTGGCAGACTAGTGCAATAGATTTAGAATCTTTATATGTAATTTAATTTACAAATAATATTTGATATTTAAAGATGAATTTTTAATGGTTTTATCAAGTTTAATTTTAATTGTTTGTGTGTTAATTAGAGTAGCATTTTTGACTTTATTAGAACGTAAAATTTTAGGATATATTCAGATTCGTAAGGGTCCTAATAAAGTTGGATTTATAGGTTTACTTCAACCTTTTAGAGACGCCATTAAATTATTTACTAAGGAGCAAACTTATCCTTTAATATCTAATTTAAATTTATATTATTTATCTCCAGTTATGAATTTATATTTGGCTTTATTATTATGAATGTGTATGCCCTTTTTAACTGTAAATTTTAGTTTTGACTTATCTTTTTTATTTTTTTTAAGAGTTTCTAGCTTAAGAGTTTACACAATTATATTGGCTGGATGATCATCTAATTCCAATTATGCAATATTAGGGGGTATACGTTCCGTAGCTCAAACAATTTCTTATGAAGTAAGATTAATCTTAATTTTAATATCATTTTTATTTATAGTTTTAAGATTTAATATTATTGATTTAGGTAAATTTCAGGAGTATATTTGGTTTATTTTTTTACTTTTACCTTTAAGTATAATATGAATTGTTTCTAGTTTAGCTGAGACTAATCGGACACCTTTTGATTTTGCAGAAGGGGAATCTGAACTTGTATCGGGGTTTAATGTAGAATATAGAAGAGGGGGATTTGCTATAATTTTTTTAGCTGAATATTCAAATATTTTATTTATAAGAATAATTTGTGCTGTCTTATTTTTAGGGGCTATTTTAGATTCTTTAACTTTTTTTTTAAAATTAGGAATTTTAGCTAGATTTTGATTATGGGTTCGTGGAACTTTACCTCGTTATCGTTATGATAAATTGATATATTTATCTTGAAAGAGGTATTTACCTGTCTCTTTAAATTTTCTAATTTTTTATTTTAGGTTTGGTTTATTAACTTATTGTTCAATAATTTAATTAATTAAATTTAGTACTAAGTTAATAGAAAATTTTTATTTCTTTTTTATACTTTCAAAGTATACACTTATACAAGTTCATTAACTTAAATTTAAAATCTAAAAATTAATTTATCTCATATACGGGCCAACATTGGGTTGATTAGATAATATATAAAATATAAAATTGTTAGAATTTGACCTGTTAGAATATACGGGTCTTCTACTGGTCGTGCCCCAATTCAAGTTAATAATACAATAATTGTGAATAATCTTCAGAATATAAATTTATTTAGGGGGTAAAATTGAGTTCTCAAATATTTTTTTTTGTTTGTAAAAGGAAGGATGTATAAGATTGCAATCGATATTACTAATGCAATAACACCTCCTAATTTATTAGGAATAGATCGAAGAATGGCATATGCAAATAAAAAATATCATTCTGGTTGAATATGAATTGGAGTAACTAGGGGATTTGCTGGAGTGAAATTATCAGGATCTCCAAGAAGATATGGATTGCTTAAAGTTAAGATTAGTAATAATCCAATTATAATAATAAATCCTACTAAATCTTTTAAGATAAAATAAGGATTGAATGGGATTTTATCTATATTTCTTATAATTCCTATTGGGTTTCTTGAACCAGTTTGATGTAGAAATAAAAGGTGGATTATTACTAAAGCAGCAATAATAAATGGTAATATAAAATGTAAAGTAAAAAATCGTGTTAAAGTTGCATTATCAACAGCAAATCCCCCCCAAATTCATTGTACAATAAAATTTCCTAAATATGGGATAGCAGAAACTAAGTTTGTAATGACAGTTGCTCCTCAAAAGGATATTTGTCCTCATGGTAGGACATAACCAAGAAAGGCTGTAGCTATTACTAAAAAAAAGATAGTTACTCCTGTCATTCAAGTTTCAATTATATTATAAGATCTATAATAGATTCCCCGTCCAATATGAATATAAAGACACACAAAAAAAAAGCTAGCTCCATTAGCATGTAATGTACGTAAAAGTCAGCCATAATTTACATCTCGGCAAATATGAGCTACTCTATTAAAAGCTAAATCAATATTAGGACAGTAATGTATAGCTAAAAAAATTCCAGTAAAAATTTGTAGTATTAAGCATAAACCTAGTAATCTTCCATAATTTCATAAAGTAGAAATATTTGATGGTGTTGGTAGGTTTCAAAGAGAATTATTAAAAATTTTAATTAATGGGTTTTTTTTTAGTTGTTTTATCATTAGTTTTGACGTAATGGTCCTGCTTTAAATTTAGTAATTTTTACGATAGCAATTAAAGTAATTAATAAGTATAAAATTATAAGTATAATAATAAGCACTCTAGGGTAGTTTATATACTTATTTTTTGATAAGTCAATATTATATATTGATTGGTTGATTAAATCATAGTAAAAAGTATCTATTATTGATAAAAAATTATCTGAGAATATTAAGGTTAATCTTAAAACTAATCAAATAAATCTAAATATGCAAAAAATTTTGTTTGAAAATTTAAATTTTTCATCAGAAGCAACTCTAGTTATATAAATAAATAATACTAATATACCTCCAATTATAATTAAAAATAAAATGTAGGAAAATCATCTGTCAAAGTTTAAAATTCTGCAAGATATGGCTGTTGTAATTGTTTGAAGAAGTAGAATTAACCCAAAAGATAAAGGATGATTAAGAAATACAAAGATTATTGAAAAAGTTCATCTTATAATGATTAAAAATAATAGAATTTCAGGAAATAGTTTAAATTAAAATATTAATTTTGGGAATTAAAGATAAAGGGTTACTCTTTTTTCCTGATGTTTTAAAAGATTAAATCCTATTTTTGATTTACAAGATCAATATTTTTATTAAATTATTAAAACTAATGCTAATTTATATAATTACTTTTATTGCTATATATTTTTCTAGGATATTAGTTTTTGCATCTAAATGCAAGCATTTACTGGTTATACTACTTAGACTTGAAGTTTCAGTAGTTTCTATTTATATAGGTTTATTTTTTATACTTATATCTATAAATTATGAGTATTTTTTGTCTATAATTTATTTAACTATAAGAGTATGTGAGGGAGCCTTAAGTTTATCTTTATTAGTATTGATAGTACGTGTTCATAGAAATGATTATATTATAACTTTTAATTCTTTATGATAAAATTTTTACTTAGTTTAATATTTTTAATCCCTTTGTGTTTTTGTGCTAGTTATTGAATTAATTTATTTATATTAATAATAATTACATTTATGTTTATTTTAAATTTAAATTTTGGATTAGTTAGGATAATTTCTTATAGATTCGGATTAGATTTGATATCCTATTCATTAATTTTATTGAGATTTTGAATTTGTAGTTTAATAATTTTAGCTAGAGAAAAATTATATAAAATAAGTAATTATTATCATTTATTTGTATTTATTAATTTAATTTTAATAATTAGTTTATTTGTTTCTTTTAGATCATTAAATTTTTTTATTTTTTATTTATTTTTTGAAGTTTCTTTAATTCCAACTCTAATTTTAATTATTGGATGAGGATATCAGCCTGAACGTATTTCTGCTGGTATTTATTTATTATTTTATACTTTGTTGGTATCTTTACCTATAATAGTATCTTTATTTTATTTATATAAAAAATTTAATAGTTTAGAATATTGTTTTTTTTATTCTATTGATAATTTAATATTATATTTATGTACAAGAATAGTATTCTTTGTGAAAATTCCTATATTTTTTATACATTTATGGTTGCCTAAAGCTCATGTAGAAGCCCCTATTTCGGGTTCTATAATTTTAGCCGGGGTAATATTAAAGTTGGGAGGATATGGTTTATTACGAGTAATAAAATTATTTATTAAGGTTGGTTTAAAGATTAATATTTATTTTATTATAATTTCTTTAATAGGAGGAATTATTGTTTCTTTAATTTGTTTACGTCAGAGAGATATAAAATCTTTAATTGCTTATTCATCTGTTTCTCATATGGGAATAGCTTTGAGAGGAATTTTAACTTTAAGTTTGGTTGGATTTTGAGGTTCACTATCTATAATATTAGCTCATGGTTTGTGTTCATCTGGATTGTTTTGTTTAGCTAATATTTCTTATGAACGTACTTCTAGGCGAAGAATCTATATTAATAAAGGTTTAATTAATTTAATACCTAATTTATCTTTATGATGATTTTTGTTGTGTTCAAGAAATATATCAGCACCCCCTTCTTTAAATTTAATAAGAGAGATTTTACTTATTAATTCTTTAATTTTTTATGATTCATCTTTGATATTAATTTTATTCATCTTAATTTTTTTAAGAGCTGCTTATTCTTTATTTCTTTATTCTTATACTCAACATGGAAAATTAAATTCTGGGTTATTTTCTTTTTATCAAATTCAGTATCGTGAGTATTTATTATTGTTTCTTCATTGGGTTCCTCTTAATTTATTAATTTTGAAATCAGATATATTGATTTTATTTATTTACTTAAATAGTTTAAATTAAAATATTAATTTGTGGAATTAAGGATATGAAAATTCATTTTAAGTAATGTTAAGAATTTGTAAAATTTACTTTATATTATTTTTATATCTATCTATTAATCTATTTATTATAGCTTTATATTTTATTTTATTAAATATAGAGGTCTTTATTGAATATAATTTATTATCTTTTAATTCTTTATCTATAGTTATAATTGTATTTATTGATTGGATAACCCTTTTTTTTATAAGATTTGTTTTATTTATTGCTGCTTTAGTTACTAAGTATAGAGAGGATTATATAGGTTTAGATAAATCTTTAAATCGGTTTATTTTATTAGTAGTTTTATTTGTTTTATCTATAATATTTTTAATTATAAGTCCTAATTTAATTTCTATTCTATTAGGCTGGGACGGGTTAGGCTTAGTTTCTTATATTTTGGTTATTTATTACCAAAATATTAAATCTTACAATGCTGGGATATTAACTGCCTTATCTAATCGTGTAGGGGATGCTGCTTTATTAATTGCTATTGCTTTAATAATGAACTTTGAAAGTTGAAATTTTATTTTTTACTTAGATTTTTTTAAGAATGATGATATAATAAAAATTATTATATTTTTTGTGATTTTAGCTGCTATAACTAAAAGAGCTCAAATTCCATTTTCATCTTGACTTCCTGCTGCTATAGCGGCGCCGACACCTGTTTCTTCTTTAGTACATTCATCTACATTAGTTACAGCTGGAGTTTATTTGTTAATTCGATTTAGAAGAGCCTTTTCTCCTATATTTATAGATTTTTTATTATTTATTTCTCTATTTACAATATTTATAGCAGGTTTGGGGGCTAATTTTGAATTTGATTTGAAAAAGATTATTGCCCTATCTACTCTTAGGCAGTTAGGGCTAATAATTTCTATTTTATCTTTAGGCAATTCTGATTTGGCTTTTTTTCACCTTCTTACTCATGCATTGTTTAAAGCATTATTATTTATATGTGCAGGTATAATCATTCATAGATTAAATAATTGTCAGGATATTCGTTTTATAGGAGGCTTATCTTTGTATATACCTATTACATGTACTTTATTTAATATTTGTAATTTATCTTTGTGTGGATTGCCTTTTTTATCTGGATTTTATTCCAAGGACTTAGTAGTTGAGATTATATCTATAGGGTATTTAAATTTATTTGTTTATTTAATTTTTTATTTATCAGTAGGTTTAACTGTTTGTTATAGATTTCGTGTGGTTTATTATACTTTTACAGGAGATAGAAATATTCTTGTATTAAGAACTTTAAACGAAAATAGAAAAATTATACTTAGAAGAATAATCGGTTTAGTATTTTTAGTAGTATTTATGGGCAGTATTCTTAGCTGAGTGATATTTCCGTTTCCTTATTTTATTTGTCTTTCATTTGTAATAAAAATAATAACGTGTTTTTTTATTTTAATAGGAATTTTTTTAGGGTATGAATGTGCTAAATTTAGATTGGAGTATTCTATTAAGGCCGTATTGTTTTATAATTTTAGAATGTTTTCTGCTTCTATATGAAATATACCTTTTTTAAGAACTTTTGGAGTTAATTATTACCCTTTATTTTTAGGTAAAATTTATATGAAAAATTTTGATCAGGGTTGGTTAGAATACTATGGTGGTAAAAATTTATATAATTCTTTAAAAATATCTTCTAGAAGTTTTCAGTTATTTTCACGAAATCATATTAAAATTTATTTATTATTTATTATTCTTTGATTAATATTTATAGTAAGATTTTTAATTATTTAAACTTAAATAGCTTATAGAGTAGAGCACAGTATTGAAGATACTGAGGAAAATGAATATTTTTTGAGTATTTAAAAGAAATAGAATTCTAATTTTACAATGAAAATGTAATGTTTTTTTTAAACTATTTAAATAAGATAAATTGAATAGATCAATACTTTTTAAATGCAACTTAAACGTTATAATTAACTATTATCCTATTTTCAAGTTACATAAATTTGCATTCAAATTCAAATCTAAAGAAAAGAAAAAAACAAAGGAAAGGAAGAAAGAAGAGAAGAAAAGAAACATAAACAGTGGTGCGCTGCTTAAGATTAAAGTTAGAAGCTTTATCTTGGGTTTCATGTTTCTTTAATTGGAAATGTAATTTCAATTTTATCATTAACAGTGATATACCTCTTTTTGGTTTCAATTAATAAATAAGGATAATTTAATATCAAATTTTTAGGTCGAAACTAAATGCAAAATTTTTGCTTCTTATTTAATAAACTCATGTTAAGGCTCCTTGGTTTCATTCATGATAAAGTCCTAATAATAGAATTAAGATAAATATTAATGTAATTAAAGTATAGGATATAATATTTGAAATTTTTATAGCTATAATTATAGGTAGTAGTAAGGTAAGCTCTACGTCAAAAATAATGAAAATTATAGCAATTAAAAAAAATTGTAAGGAAAATGGTATTCGTGCTGAGTTTTTGGGATCAAATCCACACTCAAATGGTCTACATTTTTCTCGATCTGAAAATGTCTTTTTTGATAATAAATTTAATATTAGGATTATAATTCTTAAAATAATTCATATTATTCTTCTTATTATGGTGATTATTTTTATTATTTATACTAGAATTTCTAGATTTTTTGATTGGAAATCAAATATAATATTTATATTATATAAATAGCTACCTCATCAGTAAATTAAAATGTATAAAAATAATCAAACTACATCTACAAAATGTCAGTATCATGCAGCAGCTTCTAGACCAAAATGGTGAATACATGAGAAATGATTTAAGTAAAGGCGGATTAAGCATACAAATAGAAATGTCGATCCGATGATTACATGAAGTCCATGTAATCCTGTTGTTATGAAAAATGTTGACCCGTATACTCTATCTGCAATAGTAAATGGTGCTTCTACATATTCGTAGGCTTGGAGAAGAGTAAAATAAAATCCTAGTATAACAGTAATAGTTAATCCAAACAGAGATTGTTTATAATTATTTTCTATAATTCTGTGGTGAGCTCAAGTAATAGTTAGTCCTGAAGTTAGTAAAATTAATGTATTTAGTAAGGGAATTTCTAAAGGATTAAATGTAATAATACCCTTAGGGGGTCAATTTATCCCTAATTCAATTCTAGGAGATAATCTAGAGTGCAAGAATGCTCAAAAAAAGGCTAAAAAGAAAAATACTTCAGAGACAATAAATAAAATTATTCCTCATCGTAATCCTATTGTTACTTTATAAGTGTGTAAGCCTTGAAATGTTCTTTCACGTACTACGTCTCGTCATCATTGATATATAATTAATAGATTAGTTAATATACCTAAATATAAAAGGTTTGGTCTATTTAAATGAAACCATTTAATTAGTCCTATTATTGTTGTAAATAGTCTTAATGAGCCTAATAAAGGTCATGGTCTTGGGTCTACTAAATGATATGGGTGGTTTTTTAGTTGTTTCATTAAATTACTTCTCTAGAATATAAAGTAGTTAAAATTGAAAATACATAAGATTGAATTATAGCTACAGCTCTTTCTAAAATTAATAGTATAATTTGTACAATAATAAGAATATTTAATATATATATATTTATTGAAGGTCCTGAATTTCCTAAGAGAGTAACTAATAAATGGCCTGCAATTATATTTGCAGTTAATCGAATTGCCAATGTTCCTGGTCGAATAATATTTCTAGTAGTTTCAATAATAACTAAGAATGGTAATAAAATATTAGGTGCTCCTTGAGGTACTAAATGAGCTAATATATGAATAGTATTTTTAATTCATCCATATATTATGAAAGTTAATCATAGAGGCAATCTTAAAGCTAAGGTTATTGTTATATGACTAGTGCATGTAAAAATATATGGGAATAACCCAAGAAAATTATTAAATATAATAAAAGAAAATAAAGAGATAAAAATTAAAGTTCTTCCATTAAAATTTTTTTGTTTAATTAAATTTTTAAATTCTTTATGCAGAGTAAAAATAATATTGATTCATACTATATTAAGTCGTCTAGGAATTAATCAAAATATAGGTGGAATAATTATTATTCCAATTATTATTCTTATTCAGTTTAAAGATAAACTAAAGTTTGTTCTAGGATCAAAAGTGGAAAATAAATTTGTTATCATTTTCAATTTAAAATAATTTTTATTTTGTCTTTTTTAAAATTTTTAGGTGAATAAGTAAATGAAAAATAATTTAAAATTATAAATATAATAAATAATAGAATAAAGATAAAGTATAGAGTTAATCAATTTAATGGGGCTATTTGTGGAATTAAAAATTATTAATAGATTAATAATTTTAGCTTGACAAGCTAACGTTATCTTTTAACTAAATTTTTCATTAGAAGTAAGTGTTAATTTACTATATCTTGGTTTAAGAGACCAGTGCTTACTTTCAGCCATCTAATGACTTACTTATAGAAATAATTCATTTTATAAAATAATCAGGAGAAATACTTTCAAGTACAATAGGTATAAATCTATGGTTGGCTCCACAGATTTCAGAACATTGACCATAAAATAGGCCTGTACGGTTAATATTAAATCTAGTTTGATTTAATCGTCCGGGAGTTCCATCAATTTTAACTCCTAAGGATGGAATTGTTCATGAATGAATCACATCTGCAGCTGATACAATTATTCGAATTTGAGTTATAAATGGGACTACTATTCGGTTATCTACATCTAATAGTCGAAAATTAAAGGGTTTTAGTTCATTTGTTGGAATTATATAAGAGTCGAATTCTAATGTTTTGTAATCCGAGTATTCATACGATCAGTATCATTGGTGCCCAATAGCTTTAATAGAAATTATTGGGTTATTAATTTCATCTAAAATATATAATAATCGTAAAGATGGAAGGGCAATTAAGATTAATGTAATAGCTGGAAGAATAGTTCAAATTGTTTCAATAATTTGTCCTTCTAGTAGATAACGGTGAATAAATTTATTAAATAATATTCTTACTAATATTTGTCTAACTAAAATAGTAATTACAATTAAAATTGTTAGAGTATGATCGTGAAAATATATTAATTGTTCTATTAATGGAGAAGCTCTATCTTGCAGTAAAATTGTCTTTCATGTTGACATTTCTAAAAAAAGTTTAAACTTTATATTTGGGGTTTAAATCCAATGCACTAGTCTGCCATATTAGAAGTTGGATGAGACGGCAGGTAATTCTAAGAATCTATGTTCAGCCGGAGGGAAAAATTGAAATCATTCTAGGGAAGTAGTTATTCCGTATGAAGATAAGTTTAATCGTTTAACAGCAAAAGCTTCTCAAATAATGAAAATAAAATAAAACACTCTTACTAAGGAAATTAGTCTTCCAATTGAAGAAATAATATTTCATATTGTATAGGCGTCTGGGTAGTCTGAATATCGTCGGGGTATTCCTCTTAATCCTAAAAAATGTTGAGGGAAAAAAGTCATATTTACTCCTACAAATATTACTAGAAATTGAGTCTTTAAAAATTTATTATTTAAAGTTAATCCTGTAAATAATGGGAATCATTGAGTAAATCCTGCTAAGATAGTGAATACTGCCCCTATTGATAAAACATAATGAAAATGAGCTACTACATAATATGTATCATGTAATACAATATCAATTGAAGAATTGGCTAAGATTACTCCAGTAAGTCCTCCTATAGTAAAAAGAAAAATAAATCCTAAGGCTCAAATAGAAGAAGGATTAAATGTAATATTGGCTCCATGGTATGTAGCTAGTCATCTAAAAATTTTAATTCCTGTAGGAACTGCAATAATTATTGTAGCTGAAGTAAAGTATGCTCGGGTATCTACATCTATACCTACAGTAAATATATGATGGGCTCATACAACAAATCCCAAAATTCCGATTGCTATTATAGCATAAATTATTCCTAAGACACCAAATGATTCTTTTTTTCTTCTTTCTTGAGTGATGATATGAGAGATTATTCCAAACCCGGGAAGAATTAAAATATAAACTTCAGGATGACCAAAGAATCAGAATAAATGTTGGTATAGAATAGGGTCGCCCCCTCCAGCAGGATCAAAGAAAGATGTATTGATATTTCGGTCTGTAAGTAGCATAGTGATAGCTCCTGCTAAAACTGGTAAGGATAATAGGAGAAGAATTGCAGTAATTTTAACTGATCATACAAATAAAGCTGTTCGGTCAAAGGTTATTCCTCTAGGTCGTATATTAATAATAGTAGAAATAAAATTAATAGCCCCTAAAATTGAGGAGATACCTGCCATATGAAGCCTAAAAATAGCTAAATCTACAGATGCACCTTCGTGGGCAATATTGGCAGATAAGGGGGGATATACTGTTCACCCAGTCCCTGCCCCTTTATCTACAATTCTTCTTATTAAAAGGAGAGTTAAAGAAGGGGGTAATAATCAGAATCTTATATTATTTAGACGTGGAAATGCTATATCAGGTGCCCCTAGTATAAGAGGAACTAATCAATTTCCAAAACCCCCGATTATTATTGGTATAACTATAAAAAAAATTATAATAAAAGCATGAGCTGTGACAATTACATTATAAATTTGATCATCTCCAATTAATGATCCTGGATTTCCTAATTCTGTACGAATTAGTATTCTTAATGAAGTACCTACTATTCCTGCCCAAGCGCCAAAAATAAAATATAGAGTTCCAATATCTTTGTGATTAGTCGAGTATAATCATTTATCCGGTAAAATGGCTGAAAATAGGCGATAAACTGTAAATTTATTTATGAAAGTTAAATTTCTTTTACCATTCAAGATTATATAGTCTAATTAGGATTTTAAATTGCAAATTTAAAGGTAAATATTATTTTATAATCTTAAGGCTTAGGAATAATCCTATTTTTGACTTTGAAGGTCAATAGTTTATTTAACTTAAATCCTTAGTATCTAAGATTGATTATTGTACATATAATCAAACCAAGTAGGGCTAAAGAATTAATTATAAAATGAAAATATCTTATTTTATTATATATGTATACTATTGTTTTTTCTGAGTTAATAGTAAAAGTAGAAAATACAATACGAAGATAGAAGTATAAGGATACTAAAGTAAAAATAATTAGAGTAATTATTAAAGTAAAATGATTGTGTTCAATTAATCTATTAATTGTTAATCATTTAGGTAAAAATCCTAAAAAGGGTGGAAGGCCTCCTAGTGATAGGAAATTTAATATAAAAAGAAATTTAATTTTTTTTTTAAAATTTATAATATTAATTAATTGATTTATATAAAAAATTTTAAATTTTTTAAAAATTAAAATAATATTTATATTGATTAATCTATAAGTTAAAAAGTAGAATATTCAAATGTATAAAGAATTTAATAAAGAAGAAAGTATCCATCTTACATGATTAATGGAGGAGTAAGCTAAAATTTTTCGTAGGCAGATTTGATTTAATCCTTGTAATCCTCTGATAATAGAAGAGGCAATAATAATAATAGAAAATAGGATTGTATACATTTTTACTAGGTAAGAAATTAATACTATAGGTGCAATTTTTTGTCATGTTAATATAATTAATGAATTTGATCATGATAACCCTCTAATTATTTCTGGGAATCAGAAGTGAAAAGGCGCAGCCCCTATTTTTAATAGGAGGGCTGATCTTATAATAATTAAGGAGGTTAAGTTGAATTCTCTAATCATTAAATTATTTATATTTATAGATAGAATTACTGAAAATAGTAGTAGTCTAGAAGCTATAGTTTGAGTAATAAAGTATTTAAGTGCAGATTCTGCTGGGTAGCTATTTTTTTTATCTTTTAAAAGAGGTAAAATAGATAGAAGATTAATTTCTAACCCAATTCATGCTGAGATTCATGAAAATGATGAGATTGAAATTATTGTACCTATAAATATAGAATTTAAAAATATGATTTTATGTAATTTTACTATTAAAAAGAAAAGGATTGGAACCTTTATAGATGGGGTATGAACCCATTAGCTTTATTAGCTTATCTTTTTATTTATACCTTAGTATATAATGTACTAGAGTTTTTGATATTCTAAGAAATAGTTTTATTCTATTAGGTATAGTACTATTTTTAGTTAACTATGAGTAAAACCAAACAGATTTTTTAATCCAAAATAGATGAAAAATCCATTGTTCAAGTCCCAGGAATCTGAGATCATGGCTGAATTTTCCAATCTATTTTGCAGTAAAATTGTCTGTTAGGTAATTTGGGCTTACCACAGCACAATTTTAATCCAAAATAGATGAAAAATCCATTGTCCAAGTCCCAGGAATCTGAGATCATGGCTGAATTTTCCAATCTATTTTGCAGTAAAATTGTCTGTTAGGTAATTTGGGCTTACCACAGCACAATTTTAATCCAAAATAGATGAAAAATCCATTGTAATTTTAAATTACTAGTAATAATAGCAGTAGCTATATGATTTACCCTATCAAGATAACCCTTTTTCAGGCACATTACT